AAGATTATGTTTCGCAATTTCATAACCCAATTTTTCAATTTCTAAGTAACCTTGGATACAAATCACGATAATGTATATTGTTCCTCGAATCTGTCATTGAGAGGTAAAGGATTAAATCCTTTTAAGAAATAAAGTTTTTGATCGGAATATGAATCAAACCGAAAGACCCCTTAACTATTAAGGGGGTTAATAGAACGAATCACACTTTTACCACTAAACTATACCCGCTACAATGCGATTATTGTATACAAATGGACCTTTTGTCGATTTTGTCGAAGAGGGGAATTGGACGTAATCAAGATAGGATTAGAAAAGAATCATGAAAAAATGAGATTCCGAAAAGAAAGGGGCCTTATTTAAATAACTAAGTTCTCTCTTTTCTTTTGCTGGAGGAGTTTTGATAGATAGGGCTCGCCAAAACAAACCATTGAAATTATAACATAAAAATGCATTGTGTGTAAGAATTCATAGTTTTCTTTTTTGATTCCCCTAAGGTAGTAAAGTCAATCAAAAAAGAAGAAAGAATAATAAGAAATGACACAAAGTCCTTCTTCTTTTTTTTTGTTGTTCAACCATTTTTGTTTTCAAATCAGATAAATCATTTTATTTAGGATTCGTTGAAACAAAAAAAAAGGCCCGGCTAGGTACTGACCAGGCCAGGCCATGGAAATAAAAAGGCCCTTTCGAACAAAATCAAAGCAAAGAGGTCTTCTTTAGTTTTCTTTCTATTGTTTGTATCTTTTGAATCTTTCGCGTCCTTACTTTATCTAAATAGAATTGCTGATAAAAATTGTACATCGTTATATAATAAAGACAGAGAAAGAACGAATTTTTGAATCCTTAGATTATATGTAATGTAACATAGTAATTATCTTTTTCAATTGGGAGAGATGGCTGAGTGGACTAAAGCGGCGGATTGCTAATCCGTTGTACGAGTTTTTCGTACCGAGGGTTCGAATCCCTCTCTTTCCGTTTCCGTTGATCACTTGATATTTGATTTATCTTTCCAATTTTGCAAACTTTTTTCTAGTTAAACGCGTGGAATAGAAAAAATCCTAAGAAAATTTAAAAATCAAGCAAGGAAAACTGATTTTTTATTTTATTCTTCACGTCCAGGATTACGTCCTGGATCATTAGATAGGAATCCAAAGATGAAGAGAGAAACAAAGAATATCACTACTGTGTAAACGAAGAGTTTGAGAGTAAGCATTACACAAGCTCCAAGATCATTTTTTGAAAAAAAAAGAGAATAGATCCTCTATTTTTATACCACATATCGTGTTTTGACACCAAGAAATGAAGTGCTTTCTAGAAATAGAAAATAATTTTCAGAAATGAAAATTCATTTCATTTGTAAGAAGAGTCCTTCATTACATTACCAAACAAAAACTTATTTCATACCCACAATTAGATATTGTGGGGGACCCTAATAGGATAAGGTCTTTCACTGGAAAGGGGTCCGAATGGGAAAATGGGATGAGTCGGATTTATCGCAGCTATCCACGAATTTCAATTTTGAATCGAGGATTGATACTGTAAGACTTATCTGATCTTATCAATTGTTAGAATTTTTTTTTTTTTTCTTGAATAAATCATGACTTTTCTACGATAGTATTAAAGATCTCATCGAAAACTTACAGCAGCTTGCCAAACAAAGGCTAAGAGAAAAAAGAGTAGAGGTATGACTGGCATAATATCTACGATTGGATTCAAAAAAGCATAGGCCTCGGGCAATTTGGCCAAGAAAGGACTACTCGAATAAAGAGTAGAATTAAGACAGATACAGATTAAACTAAAGATATTAAGCATAACAGACATTTTGTTCTTGGAGATAATTGCATTTTGATTGAGTTATTGATATAAGGAAAAATGAAGAAAGTAAGGTTGACAAAAAGATCCTTCTTTTTCTTTGAATCCACCCAATCAAAACTCCTCCAATTCTCAACAGAGAATAGAAGAAATTATACTTTCATACAATATCTTAATTGAATTCTATGTAATGATCAATAAATTCAGGTAAATTCTATACCTACATGTATAAAAATTCTAAAAAAAATCTAATCTATTTTATAGATATTTGGACTGAAATTGACGAACAACCAAGAACAATATTATTCTTTATTAGTGTCCAATAGAAATTGGGGCGTGGCCAAGTGGTAAGGCAACGGGTTTTGGTCCCGCTATTCGGAGGTTCGAATCCTTCCGTCCCAGAGCATATCCATTCTATCAGAATAAAGATTGCTTTTTTGAACAACGTTCTGTTTAAAGGTCTAATATTGGATAGAATGTGATTCATGTTTCTGATTTTGAATCGAAATGCGAAAGAACCAATATTCCCTATCCCAATTATTCATTTTCTGTGGATTTCTGAATTCTAAACAAGAGGGAGTTCTTAGTACTAATGAAATTCAATCAATGGGATTAAGTCTTTTAAGACTGGGTTAGGGTAAAATAAAAATAGGAGCAAGAACTTAATCTGGACTTGTTTGTCTTTGTACCT